ATGTGTGACTCGTTCAGATCATGGACTCGGAAAATCATTTTCCAGTATCAACGATCAGTACCGGAGAATAAAATAGAATTAACTCCTTTTTCTATCTAAGAAAATAGATCCTATCATCTTCTTCTACTGGGTCTGAAATTTATGGTTTTCATTGGTTCAAATCGAATCACCTTCATTTTGAAGGTAAGATGAGAAAGAATTCCCCATTGGTAGCAAATGCTTATCCCATTACGCGGGGGAAATACTAATTCTTGCAAGAACGGACTAAGAGGGTCAGCTATCCAGCAAATCTTTGTAATTAAATACCGTTACTGTATAGGTAGATCTCGTTGTGAAAGATCTATTACTGAATAGTTTAGAGGTAGAGCCGAAGAGGGTGAACTGTACAAGTTACCAATAGCATTGATTAAATGAAAGAGGGGGCTCCGGTGTATAGAGGAAACCTAACCGTTTAAGAATAAGAAATAACCATAGAAACGATGGAACCCACTATTTCATTATTGACTTATTTCAATTTACTCTTTTTTATTACTAGGTCTTTTTGGTATTTAGTATCAAGATCCTTTTTTATATCAAAGTGCAATGCCTAGAAAAAAATCGTGGTCGGGAAGGTTATCGTAGCAAAAGCCATTGGAATTTTGATTTTATACATAGGAAAAATGCGTTTTGTTATTAAAAAACTAGGAAAGGGAAAAGAATAACTGAAAAAAAATACATTACCATCAGTTATTTATTCGTCGAAATTTCATTTAATGACCAGAATTAAGCGAGGCTCTATAGCTCGGAGACGTAGAGCAAAAACACGTTTATTTGCATCAGGCGCTCGAGGAGCTCATTCAAGGCTTACTCGACTTATTGCTCAACAGACAATAAGAGCTTTGGCTTCGGCTCATCGTGATAGAGATAAGAAAAAGAGGGATTTTCGTCGTTTGTGGATCACTCGGATAAATGGAGTAATTCGACAAAATGTAGTATCTTATAGTTATAGTCAACTAATAACTAATCTGCACAAGGAACAGTTGCTTCTTAATCGTAAAATGCTTGCACAAATAGCTATCTCAAATAGGAATTGTCTTTCCATAATTTCCAGTGCGATTCTAAAATAAGGAGATTGGGATCAATCCACCGAACTCTTTTCATATCATTAATTAATGGAGTTCGGTGGGGGATGAACTCCGGGAAGTTATAGTATAAATCTATTAGGATGAGAAAATAGGATAGATAAATTCATAAAAATGGGCGAACGCGCTCAATATCAATAAAAAAAGGCCTCTTCCCCGATTTTTTCTTACGCCACGGCAATGAAATTCGGATTTCCATTTTGATTCAATAGAAGAGTAAGCCTATTTTTTGTTTCTTTTTCTAAAGCCCTTTGTTCTCTTTTTTCTGGCGGTCAACTCCCTTTTTATTTCGAAAAGTTTATCAGTAGCATGATAAGGTAACGAAGATAAAATACGAGCTTGTTTTATAGAAAGAGTAAGATCTCGTTGTTGTTTTAAGGTCACTCTCTTCACCCGTCTAGGTAAGATTTTTCCTTGTTGACTAATAAATCGACCAATTAAACTAATGTTGCGATAATCAATTATATCCCCTGGTTTGATCGGGGACGGACGCCTGCGCTTCGATTTTGAAGGACGGCGCCTGCGTTTCCAAGGGCGCGGTTTGAATTTCGACGTAGGGAATTTCTTTGGTTTAGGTAAAAGGCCCTGAGAAGAATCTTGATCAGGGTCCTTCTTGGGTTCCGATTGAGTTGGCCGAATTGGCTTGGGGTTCAAGCCGAAAAGAGGTTGCTTGGATTGTTCCATGGTTTAATTACTCCCAGATTCTTTTTATTTTATCGGATGGCTAAATGATTTAGAGTGTTATTTATAATTAAATAAGGAGGGTCTTTGGGTCGAGCTATGTGATATTATTTTCTTTCATTTTTTTGAATTTTTTTACGGGTTAGGATGAATCCTAACCGGAAGCTTCTTGCTTCCATTTACCTCTATTGTTTCTAGTTCCGCTTCTATTTTTTTTGAAGCCTTTGATTTGAAAGGTGACACGGACATATTGGGTTCGATCTAATTTTTTATCTCCCCGTGGATTGTATGCTTGTGACAAAAAGGACAGAATTTTCTCAATTCCAATAGACTTTTCGTATTTTTTGGATTCTTTTGAGTCACATATCTGTAAATGCCCGGGGATTTTTTGTTTTTCTTTTTAAAACGATTTTGAACACAATCGGTACATTCCAAAGTAACTATTGTTCTCTTATCTTTACCCTTCGCCATAAAATTCCTTGTGGTTTTTTGATTCCTCCAACTCCTACCTCTCTCTATTTGGATTTCCAAAAGCGAAAGGTACTCTGAACCTTCCTCCAAACCTTTCGAAGCCAATAAAGTAACATTCTAAATCGGATACAAAAAAGTCTCCTTAGGACATAAACCCTGAGCCTTATGTATATACATAGGGCTTTTGCCTTTCGGCAAAGCGCTTGTTTGATGAATTTAAACAAGAGCCGTGGCATATCTATGTGGAGCATATGCACGGACACTGTATTAAAAATCAACAAAACAAAATATCCCAAAGTAAGCATACAAATCCTCCTATACAAGGTAGACCTTTCATTCTTTTGAAACTGAACTCAATAAAATCAGAGACTAGAACCGGAAGCTTCTAAATTGTTTCTATTTACTGCTCTTCGCATATCAATAACTAGAATGAAAAAAAGGGGAATGTTAGAGCATCCGGAAAGAAACGATTAATCTCTATAAGTAGACCTGCTAAAGCCCCCAACCATATCGTACTGATTATCGGCGCGGCGGAGAGATATGTTTTTAGATCTCGCATTTCAAATTCTCCCTCGGAATTCTTTCTTTGAGTACATAAATGATCGGATTTTTCTAAAGATATCCTTCCCCGGACTTTGGAACTATGAACGGTTATCTTTGAGTTGAGCGGCTACCGGTTAACATTCTTCTCTTTTGAATAGACTACTTTGAGTCTTTTATACTCAAGGAAGACCCGACTAGTCAAGCAAGCAAAATGGTCTATATCAATTTCAATAGAGGAAATACGGGTATGGAAAACAATACAGGGATTCTCTAGAATCACACTGTAGACCAATTGTAAAGGGATGTAGCGCAGCTTGGTAGCGCGTTTGTTTTGGGTACAAAATGTCACGGGTTCAAATCCTGTCATCCCTATTACTGCCCCCCTGAGCAGTAAGGATAGATCCGTTCAGGTCGATTCCAAATTTTTTAAAAGAAAAAAAAACCAAACGCCAACTCCCTGTCAATACAAATAGATCTCAATGAATAAAAAACGAGGATATGTGGCTAAAAAAAGAAAGAACCCTGTCTTCTTTTTTAAGATAAAAAGAGAAAAAAGCGCTCTTAGTTCAGTTCGGCAGAACACGGGTCTCCAAAACCCGATGTCGTAGGTTCAAATCCTACAGAGCGCGGTTCCATTCTTCTCTTCGTGTCTCCAAAATGAGACCGAAATGAATGAAGAGGAATCTGAACTTGACCTCCCGTGGATAAAAGAAAGGAGGAGGTCAGTCAAAAAAAGAAATGCTAATTAATCAAAGGCCCAACCGATCACCGCGTTTGTATTGTAAATATGCAGTTACAAATAATCCAGCTAAAGTAATAGTAATTAGACCCAAAACTATTCCAAATAGAAAAACTTCAATCATTTCAATTTCGTCGAAGAGGAAAAAAGAGAGGTAATAGTTATATCCAAATAGGAATCCGTCTTACCCATAAATAGAAATATCAAAGACCAATAATTTACAATTGAGACGGTACAAAACTATAGAATCTATGATACGTAGAGAAAAATTTCGTTTTCTCAATTCTTCATTCAATATTCAATTCATTTCAAATAAGTCGTATCTTGCTCAGACCAATAAATAGAGCTGAGGTTATAGTTAAAGCGACGAGTAGAAAACCGAAATAACTAGTTATAGTCAACATGAAGGAATTAAATGAAATCTGTTTTTTATACATATGTTTGGAAAGCACTTCCCTAAGTTTCCTTTTTGGAAAGAAAGACAGGAGGATAAGCCAAAATACCAATTGGAAGACTAAGTTCAATTGGTATTTGTTGATTCATTAATCATTATAGATGTTGCTAACAACAATAGACTAGCAAAGGTATAAAAAAAAATCAATTCAGTATCTGTGATATCCACCCATTCCGTAATTCCGAATCAAGATATTTTTTAGCAACTCTTGAGTAAATGAAAATAAAAAAAGGAAAAGAAGAAAATCATGTAATTTCATTCAAAAAAATGAGATTTTATTGGAATCAATATAGAAGAAACTTGGAAAATCTTTTGTATTTTTCTTTTTTTTTTTCGAGGACTCTCTACTACTTTACTTGTTACTGGGTAACTAACTAATTCCTAAAAAAAAAAAAAGATTAAAAAATGACCATAATATTCATGCTTTATTAAAAAGCGACCCGTGAGGTTTACACTTTACCCAAGCTCCAGTTTCTAGTCCGAAGGCACTAATGGGAGAATCCTTCTACCACAACTACCCGGACTTTTTGGGATTTTCTATTGACTGATACATGGTTCTACATCGACAAGCAAGAAGAAAAGAAAAGAATAAAGAAATGATCTCGAACTTCATTTCGACACTGATTGGAATTGCGTTGCTGTGTCAGAAGAAGGATAGCTATACTGATTCGGTAGACTCTAAAAACACCCTGGGTACAGTATTGGCGATCTCACAAAGGTAGCATTTCAGTGAATTTCCCATTTACTGATCTCATCTTTTACAGAATAGATCCCTTTTTGAATGTACAAGAATACGTGGAGCTCAGCATGTCTGGAAGCACAGGAGAACGTTCTTTTGCTGATATTATTACCAGTATTCGCTACTGGGTCATTCATAGCATTACTATACCCTCCCTATTCATTGCGGGTTGGTTATTCGTCAGCACGGGATTGGCTTATGATGTGTTTGGAAGTCCTCGTCCAAACGAGTATTTTACAGAAAGCCGACAAG